GATTCGACTTCCCCTGGGGGTAGGGTATTCCGAAAGGAAGTCGTCATGGCTTAATTAATTATTAATAAGCCTGGAATTTATTCTTCCTGGGTCGATGCCCGAGCGGTTAATGGGGACGGACTGTAAATTCGTTGGCAATATGTCTACGCTGGTTCAAATCCAGCTCGGCCCAATAACAATAATTCACTAACAATAATTCACGCATCCGCGTGAAATGATAGAACCTTTTATTCTTATACTATTCTCCCGACGAAATGCCCGATGCGGAAAAAGTAAAAATTTATGATCTACCTCGACCTGTTATTTATTTCTATTTGATTTACTCTAAATTTTTTCTCAAAAATTCTTATTTTGCTAATGATCCTGAGTCCTATCAGGATTTGTAAATAGAAGGTCTAACAAAAGAGTAATTTAAAGAAACACAAGAACCTTTTCTCATTCAATCTCATTCAAAGATTTATTATTATTTGGTTTGAAATAACGAAAAGATAGCTAATAATCCCTTCCATTATTACTAATTACGAAAGTCTATAGCCGTCTGCGTATCAATAGACACCCTCCTCTCTGTTACAACGTGTCGATTCGAAGCTAAAATCGAAATAGCTAAATACTAAATAAAAGGGATTTGAATGAAATCATACGAATATTTATGTTCGTGTCCACTTTATTCCATTTTCCTGGGATTGTAGTTCAATTGGTCAGAGCACCGCCCTGTCAAGGCGGAAGCTGCGGGTTCGAGCCCCGTCAGTCCCGGTGGATCCAACTCCAATGATGTAAAAAAAATACATCAATTAGTTTGGAAATTTGACAATAAATAGTCAAATTTCATCCCCCCAGGGGATGGATGACCCTTCTTAATTATTTGTATTTATTTTTTGCTTTATTTTAGTATTTATTATTATTTATAAAAGCAAATACAAATAGATTTTTTTCCTCAAACAGTCGCTATTAATAGTGACATAGACGTAGATGGATTAGTACAAGTATTGGTAGTGTCATATTGAAATTCGAAGAGAAAACGGACTGTACTCCGTTCGACTCTTTCGATTATTCCGGATCCGTGTAATAAAATCGACATTAAATTACTTTGCTACAATACTTTTCAGATTAAAAGATCCTCTTTTTTGGCTACAATTTTATGTAGCCTCAATTATTAATTAGAATTTCAAACAATCTATGGCATTCAAATTGCACGCTGCGGTTTTGCTAGATTTTATACCTTCTATTCAGAGGGTAATATTAACAAAAGAACGAGTAAAATTAGTAAGACTACCGCATGAATAGTCTTTTTTTTAAGGTTTCCCGCCGAAGAAAAAAACAAACTAGAAAAAATTTGATAGAATTTTCGATCTTTGTTGTTGATATTCTATTGGAACTGACTTGTCTTTATTCCACTTTTTTGTTTTTTAATAAGCTTAGAATTCGATCATTAAAAATGAAAGTTTATAACGGAATCCCCTTTTCTACATTTTTTCTATTGTTTGTTTGGGTTTGTTTCCAACCAATGTAGATCCAACCGCGGTTGGACGATACTGTTCAGATAGTTGAAGGCACTATCTTTTTAACTTTTTAAAACAACGACCGGAAAAGAAAAAAATAATGAAATTAAAGTAAACAACTTGTAGATTGGAATAGATTGGATCAGTGGTCCATTTTTGGATTCCTTATGTAGAAAGGAGCTTTCTATGTTATACTATTCAATTCTCGACGATGAATCGATTTGATAGGTCAGGTATTGTTATTCATGATATTGATCTAATTCGATATGATCGAGATGGAATTCATCCTATGAATTCCGAGGCAAAGGGTTTATCATCTCTATGGGATTAAATCCCGAGTTATTACGAAGTAAAGAAAAAGAAAACGATGGGATTATGGAAGTAAATATTCTCGCATTTATTGCTACTGCACTCTTCATTCTAGTTCCGACTGCTTTTTTACTTATAATTTATGTAAAAACGGTTAGTCAAAGTGATTAATTTGAATAAAACTTGACTTGTTAGTTCTCATCAATATGAACGATTAAAGAAAAAATGAAAAAAAATTCCAATTGCGTGTCTTAGATGAAATGAACAAACTAGACTAAGTAGTATCTTTTGAATAAGATCTGACAGTACGGTAAAAAGAACTATATAGTTCTTTTTACCGTACTATCTATTGTTTTTATTCGAATTTCGTGAAAGAATTCGGTTGGAAGACATTTCTGATTATTTCTTATCAGTTGGATTTCTTGTTCTTTCGAAATAGGAATACGAGAATCATGGAAATTTTTGTTTTTTTATGTATTATGATTCAATTTGAAAAATTTGATTACATTATTTCTAGAATTCATTATTCCACTTGAATCCAATAGAATCTTTTGGAAATAAAGATATTTCCATTTGAATCGTTAATTTTTGCAGGCAGATCCGGAAAAAATTTGATACAATTTAACTTGGACTCCTAAAGTCCACTTCTTCCCCACACTACGAGTGAAAGCGAAAATGTAAAGATTACCATTAAAGCAGCCCAAGCGAGACTTACTATATCCATGTGAATTATGCCCCCTATCTCTATTAATTTGAAAGAATTTTTCCATTATTGTTCAATAAATATAATATAAATTATAGTCGAATCTTTGTCGCAGAGTCAAAAAAAAGATTCTGTCCAATACCAGCGATTAAAAGCAATCAAAAATTTCAATTAATTCGCAGAAGTTCTTATAGAATTCTTCGTAGAATCGGCAACCATTAAGCACAAGCAAAACAAAATACGCTTGGACATATCAAGTAGAAGTATCAAAAGCCTTTCCCCTCACATTTCTCCGTTGTGCACAAATTCGATAAGTTGTATGAGTAAATAGAGTAAGGTATTTTTCGTCTTTTGCTGATCAGGCGACACCCGGATTTGAACCGGGGGGAAAAGGATTTGCAGTCCCCCGCCTTACCGCTCGGCCATGTCGCCAAATTGATACAAAAGAAAGGCAAAGATACCACCCCATCCCAGCTCGGTGGTACTAAAACTTGCATCTTAACTCCCATTTAAATTTTCTTAACCTTAGCCCCCTCAAAAAATCCTAAAATAAAGGCTTGAATCCATCTTTTCAATTCCTTTTGTCTAGTATCTCAAAACATACATTATCCAACTGGAAATTCTGTTCTCTTTTTATTGACTATTGGTATTAAAAGGAAAAAACAAATCTTAATTTTCAGTTCCAAAAAATAAACAAATTCGAACCATTAACCAGTGGCTGTGAATTCCCGAACGATTCTTGGATTTGAACCTAAAATTGGAGTCTTTTATGATATAAGAAAATCCAAGTTGATGCGTAACTAAATGGATTCTTTTCAATAAAAGAATCTTTCTCAATTAAAAGAACAATTTTTAGTATATGGAAACTAAACCCCAGAACAAACAAATTCTTACATAGATAGCGAATCAGATATCTTATCTATAAGTAGGGGTTTTCGAGTCAAGTTTTCATGGACTAATCCAATAGAAAATAGAAAAAATAGAATTTTTTTTGATGGAGCACGACGCGCACTGTCCAGAATAGAACGGTAAGCAGAATAGAGCTGCAATAGCAATAAAAAGAGAGACATATAGATAGAGTTGAGCTATATATGCTCATGTTTACTAAGCCTTCTATTATGCACTTTAATCGTATTATATGAACTCTATTAAAAAAAAATTCTATTTTTTATTTATGTGAATTTTTTTTTCACTGAAGAATAAGCAGGAAATCCACAAAAAAGCCCATTCCTAATCATTCCTAAAAACCTGGATATTTTTTGTTTCTGATTCTCGGGTCTTTAGCTCATTGAACAGATCCAATTCCGAATCCATTTATTTGATTAGTATTCAATCATATTGAAATATGGAATATCATAATAGTAATATCAGAATGCTAATAGCAATAGAATCACTTTTTGTTTTGCGATTCTGCCCAAAGCCCTATAAGTTGAAGTTAAGTTCAGTTGGATTGGTTGCAAATTCCAATTTTAGAAGAAAATTCTCTTTATTCCTCTGCTCATGCATTCCATATCCATATACTCCATATATGGAGTTCGATAAAATTTTATGTTATTCTGTAAACAGAATAGAAATCTCATCATTGCTAGATCAATTTATAGAATTGGATGAATAAAGGATCCAATTATGGGATTTTTTTTCAATAACCCGGAAAAAAATGCTTAAGGATGAAAATGGGGGACTGTTTACCATACCTGGATTTAATCAGATACAATTTGAAGGATTTTGTAGGTTTATTGATCGGGGTTTAATAGACGAGCTTTCTAAGTTTCCAAAAATTGAAGATACAGATGAAGAGATTGAATTTCAATTATTTTCGGAAACATATCAATTAGTCGAGCCGAAGAGAAAAAAACAGGGTGCTAGTTATCAATCCCGCGCATATTCTTCAAATTTGTATGTATCCGCAGGATTGATTTGGAAAACCGACCGGTATATGCAAGAACAAAAAATTTTTATTGGAAAGATTCCTCTAATGAATTCCCTGGGAATTTTTCTAGTAAATGGAATATACCGAATTGTGGTCAATCAAATATTGCAAAGTCCCGGCATCTATTATCAGTCCGAATTGGACCATAACGGAATTTCCGTGTATACCGGTACAATAATATCAGATTGGGGAGGGAGGATAGAATTAGAGATTGATAGAAAAGCAAGGATATGGGCTCGTGTGAGTAGGAAACAGAAAATATCTATTCTAGTTCTATTAGCGGCTATGGGTTTGAATCTAAGAGAAATTCTAGAGAATGTATACTACCCCGAAATTTTCTTGTCGTTCCTGAACGAGAAAGAGAAAAAAAAAATAGTTTCAAAAGAAACCGCCATTTTGGACTTTTATCAACAATTTACTTGTGTAGGTGGTGATCCAATATTTTCAGAATCCTTATGTGACGAATTACAAAATAAATTTTTTCAACAAAGATGTGAATTAGGAAAGATTGGTCGATTAAATCTGAACCGGAAATTGAATCTTGATATGCCTCATAACAATCCATTTTTGTTACCACGAGATATATTGTCAGCCGCGGATCGTTTGATTGGAATTAAATTTGGAATGGGTACGGTTGACGATATGAATCATTTAAAAAATAAGCGTATCCGTTCTGTAGCGGATCTCTTACAAGATCAATTCGGATTGGCTCTAGTTCGTTTAGAAAATGTGGTTAGAGGAACTATATGTGGCGCAATTCAAAATAAATTGATACCGACCCCTCAAAATTTGGTAACTTCAACTTCATTAACAACCGACTTTGAATCCTTTTTGGGATTGCACCCATTATCTCAAGTTTTGGATCGAACCAATCCATTGACACAAATAGTTCATGGGAGAAAATTAAGTTATTTGGGTCCGGGGGGGTTGAAGGCGCGAACTGCCAGTTTTCGGATACGAGATATCCATCCTAGTCACTATGGACGCATTTGCCCAATTGACACGTCTGAGGGAATCAAGGTTGGGCTTATTGGATCCTTATCAATTCATGCCAAGCTTGATCCTTGGGGGTCTTTAGAAAGCCCATTTTATGAAATTTCCGACGGATCAAAAAAAAAACGGATGCTTTTTTTATCACCAAATAGAGACGAATACTCTATGGTAGCGGTAGGAAATTCTTTGGCGATCAATCGAGGTGTTCAAGAAGAGCAGGTTGTTCCGGCTCGATACCGTCAAGAATTCCTGACTATTTCGTGGGAACAAGCCCATTTTCGAAGTATTTTTCCCTTCCAATACTTTTCGGTTGGTCCTTCCCTCATTCCGTTTATCGAGCATAATGATGCGAATCGAGCTTTGATGAGTTCTAATATGCAACGTCAAGCAGTTCCGCTTTCTCGGTCCGAGAAATGCATTGTTGGAACGGGATTGGAACGCCAAGTTGCCCTCGATTCAGGGGCCACCGCTATAGCCGAACACGAGGGAAAGGTAATTTCTACCGAGATTGATAAGATCCTTTTATTGGGCAATGGGGATACTCTAAACATTCCATTAGTTATCTATCAACGTTCCAACAAAAATACTTGTATGCATCAAAAAGCTCAGGTTCGGCGGGGTAAATGCATTAAAAAGGGACAAGTTTTAGCGGATGGTGCCGCTACAGTTGGCGGCGAACTTGCCTTGGGAAAAAACGTATTCGTAGCGTATATGCCGTGGGAAGGTTACAATTTTGAAGATGCGGTTCTCATTAGTGAACGTCTGGTATATGAAGATATTTTTACTTCTTTTGACATACGGAAATATGAACTTCAAACTGAGGCGACAAGCGAAGGACCTGAAAGGATCACTAGAGAAATACCACATTTAGAAGCCCATTTACTCCGAAATTTAGGCAAAAATGGAATTGTGATGGTGGGATCTTGGGTCGAGACAGGTGATATTTTAGTAGGTAAATTAACGCCTCAAGGCGCGAACGAATCATTGTATGACCCGGAAGATCAATTATTACGAGCTATCCTTGGAATTCAGGTATCCACTTCAAAAGAAACCTGCCTAAAACTACCCATAGGTGGGAGGGGTCGCGTTATTGATGTGAGATGGGAGGTGCGTAAAAAGAAAAAGGGGGAGTCCGGTGATAATGAAGAAATAGTTCGTATATATATATTACAAAAACGTGAAATCAAAGTCGGCGATAAAGTAGCTGGAAGACATGGGAATAAAGGCATCATTTCAAAAATTTTGCCTAGACAAGATATGCCTTATTTCCAAGATGGAAGACCTGTTGATATGGTCTTCAACCCGTTAGGGGTGCCTTCGCGAATGAATGTCGGACAGATATTTGAATGCTCCCTTGGGTTAGCAGGAGGTCTGCTAGATACTCATTATCGCATAGCACCGTTTGATGAGAGATATGAGCAAGAGGCTTCAAGAAAACTAGTGTTTTCCGAATTATATGAAGCCAGTAAACAAACATCAAATCCGTGGGTATTTGAACCCGAATACCCGGGAAAAACTATAATATTTGATGGAAGAACAGGAGATCCTTTTGAACAGCCTGTTATAATAGGAAAGTCTTATATATTAAAGTTAATTCATCAAGTTGATGATAAAATACATGCAAGGTCCAGTGGACCTTATGCACATGTTACACAACAACCCGTTAGAGGAAGGGCAAAAAAGGGGGGTCAACGGGTAGGAGAAATGGAGGTTTGGGCTCTAGAGGGGTTTGGTGTTTCTCATATTTTACAAGAGATGCTTACTTATAAATCTGATCATATGCGAGCTCGCGAAGGACTTCTCGGTACTATGATTAGTGGAAGAGCAGTGCCTAAATCGAAAGGTGCTCCAGAATCCTTTCGCTTGCTCGTTCGAGAATTACGATCTTTGGCTCTGGAATTGAATCATTTCCTTGTATCTGAGAAGAACTTCCGGATTACTAGGAAGGTAGCTTAATCGCACTGAATCAGAATTTTTCTTCTATGATCGATCGGTATAAACATCAACAACTCCGAATTGGATCGGTTTCGCCTCAAAAAATAAGTGCTTGGGCCAAAAAAATACTACCTAATGGAGAGATTGTTGGAGAGGTGACAAAACCCTCTACTTATCATTACAAAACGAAGCAACCCCACAAAGGGGGATTGTTTTGTGAAAGAATTTTTGGCCCACTAAAAAGTGGAATTTGCGCTTGTGGGAATTATCGAGTAATCGGAGATCGAAAAAAACAAAAAAAGTTTTGTGAACAATGTGGAGTTGAATTTGTTGATTCTCGGATACGAAGGTATCAAATGGGCTACATCAAACTGGCATGTCCGGTAACTCATGTGTGGTATTTAAAACGTCTTCCTAGTTATATCGCGAATCTCTTAGACAAACCCCTTAAAGAATTAGAAAGCCTAGTATACTGCGATGTGTGATTTGATCGAAATTCTGTTTTACAGTTTCGGAATGAAAAACTGTCATCCCCTTTAATCGAATTGGGATGCCCCGGATCTGACATGTCCCTTGGGCGGAGTAACATGAAGCTCAGAATTATGGGTGTATTCAATACTCTACAATAAAAGCGGAGTTGATCTATGGTCGATTCAGTTAAATAGGAATTTTTAGTTGTACCTCGTGAAAACAAACTTCTTTCTTTTTTGTGGGATTAATTATTTTTGTTAGTTACTTTAGAAAGAAAGTATATTTACATTAAAGTAAGTAAATATGTTATGGTTGCAGGAGTCTCTAAGTCGTATATAGGCTTTAATAGCATCGTGGCATAACCATCGAGGCGAGCTCGGGACCTAAAAGATCAAATAGAACGTGACATAGACAATTAAATCCCCTGTGAATTCTAAAATACTGTGAATTCATCATTCGAAGGGAAGTAGACTACTCAAGAATTTCACATTTCATTTAGGTCGTAATTGTGAGAAGTGGAAAAGTTTTGAAAATTGAATAAAGAATTCGGGAATTCTAAAAAAACGTAAAGGAAAAGAAGAACGAATCAATGAAATCTTGCTTGGGCAAGATTGGGAACTTGAGTAAGGAGTAGCTCTTTTGTTTTGTGATTTTTCTCTTTTGGAAATCCTTCTTCTTTATCTTTCTTTGGTGGAACTGCTTGAGCCGGATGAGAGGAAACTTTCACGTCCGATTTTGAGGGGGGGTCCTATCTCAATTTTTCTTGTGCTAGGCCTGTAGCTAAAAAACCAACTTTCTTACGATTACGAGGCTCATTCGAATATGAAATCCAATCCTGGAAATATAGTATTCCGCGTTTTTTTACTACCCGAGGCTTCGATGCATTTCGAAATCGAGAAATTTCGACCGGAGCTGGCGGCATTCGGGAAGAATTAGCCGACCTAGATTTGCGCATTATGATAGATTATTCATTAGTAGAATGGAACGAATTAGGGGAGGAGCGTCCTACGGGGAATGAGTGGGAAGATCGAAAAGTTGGAAGAAGAAAGAATTTTTTGGTTAGACGCGTAGAATTAGCTAAGCATTTTATTCAAACAAATATAAAACCAGAGTGGATGGTTTTATGTCTATTACCCGTTCTTCCTCCTGAGTTGAGACCCCTCGTTCACGTAGCTGAGGATAAGTTAATCAGTTCAGATATTAATGAACTCTATAGAAACGTTATTTATCGGAACAATATTCTTACTGATCTAGTAACAACAAGTAAATCCACGCCAGGGGAATTAGTAATGTCTCAGGAGAGTTTGTTACAAGAAGCTGTGGATAGACTTCTTGATAATGGAAGCTGCGGACAACCAATGAGAGACGGTCATGATAGGCTTTACAAATCTTTTTCAGATGTAATTGAAGGCAAAGAGGGAAGGTTTCGCGAGACTATGCTCGGCAAACGGGTTGATTATTCGGGGCGTTCCGTAATTGTCGTGGGCCCCTCACTTTCATTACATCAATGTGGATTGCCTCGTGAAATAGCCATAGAGCTTTTCCAGACATTTGTAATTCGTGGTCTAATTCGACAAGGGCTTGCTTCGAACGTAGGAGAAGCTAAGACTCAAATTTGGGAAAAAGCGCCCATTGTATGGGAAATACTTCGGGAAGTTATGCGGGGACATCCTATATTGCTGAATAGAGCGCCTACTTTACATAGATTGGGTATACAGGCATTCCAGCCTATTTTAGTGGAAGGGCGTGCTATTTGTTTACATCCATTAGTTTGTAAGGGATTCAATGCCGACTTTGATGGGGATCAAATGGCTGTTCATGTACCTTTATCGTTGGAGGCTCAAGCGGAGGCTCGTTTACTTATGTTCTCTCATATGAATCTCTTGTCTCCAACTATTGGAGATCCCATTTCAATACCAACTCAAGATATGCTTATTGGGCTCTATATATTAACAAACGGGAATCGGCGAGGGATTGGTGCAAATAGGTATAATCCATGTAATCGCAAAAATTTTAAAAATGAACGAATTTTCGCAAATAACAATAAGTATATGAAGGAACCGCTGTTTTGTAATTCCTATGATGCAATTGGAGCTTATCGGCAGAAAAAAATAAAATTAGATAGTCCTTTGTGGCTCCGGTGGCAACTAGATCAACGCCTTATTGTTTCAAGCGAAACTCCTATCGAAGTTCACTATGAATCTTTGGGTACTTATTATGAGATTTATGGGCACTATCTACTAGTAGGGAGTATAAAAAAAGAAATTCTTTCTATATACATCCGAACGACTGTTGGGCATATTTCTCTTTATCGAGAAATTGAAGGAGCTATACAAGGGTTTTGCCAAGGCTGTTCGGATGGTACCTAATCCAATCATAGAGATCTATGTTAAGTAATTCTAGCAGACCGGGATGAATTCAGATCTCGTTGGTTCTGCTAGAACCATAGTTCTGAAATTCCTTAATTTCCATGCGAATCAAGATCGAGACAAGGAAGTTTTCCAATCATTGACTCAAATCCATTGTCAAACCCCACTCAGTCGACTAGGGAGGTACTTATGCCTGAACGGGCCAATCTGGCCTATCACAATAAAGTGATAGATGGAACTGCCATTAAACGACTTATTAGTCGATTAATAGATCACTTCGGAATGGCATATACATCACACATCCTGGATCAAGTAAAGATCCTGGGTTTCCAGCAAGCCACTGCTACATCCATTTCATTAGGAATTGATGATCTTTTAACAATACCTTCTAAGGGATGGCTAGTCCAGGATGCTGAACAACAAAGTTTGGTTTTGGAAAAACACCATCATTCTGGAAATGTACACGCGGTAGAAAAATTACGCCAGTCCGTTGAGATATGGTATGCTACAAGTGAATATTTGCGACAAGAAATGAATCCTAATTTTAAGATGACGGAACCTTTTAATCCAGTCCATATAATGTCTTTTTCGGGAGCTAGGGGAAATGCATCTCAAGTACATCAATTAATAGGTATGAGAGGATTAATGTCGGATCCCCAAGGCCAAATGATTGATTTACCCATTCAAAGCAATTTGCGCGAAGGGCTGTCTTTAACAGAATATATCATTTCTTGTTATGGGGCCCGAAAAGGGGTTGTGGATACGGCTGTACGAACATCAGATGCTGGATATCTTACGCGCAGGCTTGTTGAAGTAGTTCAACACATTGTTGTACGTAGAATAGATTGTGGTACCACCCGAGGGATCTCGGTGAGTCCTCGAAATGGGATGATACCGCAAAGAATTTTTATCCAAACATTAATTGGTCGTGTATTGGCGGATAATATATATATGGGCGAACGGTGCATTGCTATTCGAAATCAAGATATTGGAGTTGGACTCGTTAATCGATTCATAACCTTTCCAACACAACCAATATCTATTCGAACTCCTTTTATTTGTAGGAGTACATCTTGGATCTGTCGATTATGTTATGGCCGGAGTCCTGCGCATGGCGACCTGGTGGACTTGGGAGAAGCCGTAGGTATTATTGCGGGGCAATCCATTGGAGAGCCGGGTACTCAACTAACATTAAGAACGTTTCATACCGGCGGAGTATTCACCGGAGGTACTGCAGAACATGTCCGAGCACCCTCTAATGGGAAAATCCAATTTAATGAGGATTTGGTTCATCCCACACGTACACGTCACGGGCATCCTTCTTTTCTATGTGATAGAGACTTGGATGTAACTATTGAGAGTCAAGATATTATCCATAATGTGACTATTCCACAAAAAAGTTTTCTTTTAATTAAAAATGATCAATATGTAAAATCCGAGCAAGTGATTGCTGAAATCCGCGCGAGAAAATACACTTTGAATTTTAAAGACAGGGTTCGAAAACATATTTATTCAGACTCAGGGGGGGAAATGCATTGGAGTACCGATGTATACCATGCGCCTGAATTGACATATAGTAATGTCCACCTCTTACCAAAAACAAGCCATTTATGGATATTATCGGGGTGTTCTCGCGGATTCAGTATCGTTCCTTTTTCGTTACATAAGGATCAAGATCAAATAAATATTCATTCTCTTTCTGTCGAAAGAAAATCCATTTTGAACCTTTCAATAAATAATGAGCAAGTTAAAAGCAACTTCTTTAGTTCAAATCTTTCGGGTAAAAAAGAAAATAGGATTCCCGATTATTCAGAACTAAATCGAGTCATATGTCCGAGTCATTGTCATCTGCTATATCCTGAGATTCTCTATGAGAATTCTTATTTATTGGCAAAAAGGCGAACAAATCGATTCATTATCCCATTCCGGTCCATTCAAGAAAAAGAACTGAGGCCCCTCTCCGGTATCTCGATTGAAATACCTACAAATGGTATTTTCCGCAGAAACGGTATTTTTGCTTATTTCGACGATCCCCAATATCGAAGAAACAGTTCGGGAATTCTGAAATATGGGGCTTTAGATGTACATTCAAGCATAACCATAAAAGAAGAGGATTTGATTGAGTATCGAGGAATCCAAGAATTTAAGCCAAAATTCCAAATGAAAGTCGATCGCTTTTTGTTCATTCCCGAGGAAGTTTATATTTTCCCCGAATCCTCTCCCCTAATGGTACGGAACAATAGTATCATTGGAGTAGATACACAAATCACTTTAAATACAAGAAGCCAAGTAGGCGGATTGATTCGAGTCGAGAGAAAAAAAAAAAAACAAAAAATTGAAGTTAAAATTTTTTCGGTAGATATCCATTTTCCGGGAGGGACCTATAAAAAATCCAGCCACGGTGGTATTTTGATACCACCGGGAACAGTAACAACAAATTCTAAAAAATTTAAAAAACTACAAAATTGGATTTATGTTCAACGGATTCCACGTACCAAGAAAAATTTTTTTGTTTTGGTTCGACCGGTAATTCTATCTGAAATAGCGGATGCTATAAATTTCGAACCGCTTTTCCCACAGGATGTATTGCAGGAAAAGGATAATCTGAAATTTAAAGTTGTCAATTATATGCTTTATGGAAATGATAATGGTAAACTGATTCGGGGAATTTTTGACACAAGTATTCAATTAGTTCGGACTTGTTTAATGTTCAATTGGGACCACGACAAAAGGGCTTCTTCTAGCGAGGAAGCCCGGGCTTCTTTTGTTGAAGTAAATATAAAGGGTTTGGTTTGTAATTTCCTCAAAATAGGCTTAGTGAAATCCTATATTTCATATATTAGCAAAAAAAGGAATGATCCTCGAGGTTCCGGATTTTTCTCTGATAATGGTTCAAATCACACCAATATTAATCCATTTTTTTTCAATTATTCCAAGGCAAAGATTCAACCATCACTTAAACAAAATCAAGGAACTATTAGTACATTGTTGAATAGAAATAAAGAATACCAATCTTTGATAATTTTGTCATCATCTAATTGTTTTCGAATGGATCTTGATGGCAAATATCAAAATAGAATAAAAGAATCAATTAAAAGAGATCTTAAAATTTCAATTAGGAATTCGTTGGGCCCTTTAGGAACAGCCTCTCAAATTGTTCGTTTTTATTCATTTTATCATTTAATGACTCATAATCAGATCTCGTTAAAAAAATATTTGAAACTTGACAAGTTAAAACAAACTTTTCGCATACTTAAATATTATTTAATGGGCGAAAACAGGAGAATTTTAAATTCTGATCTGTATTCGTGTAGTTCTTGTAGTAAGGGTGTATTGAATCCATTTAAATTGACTTGGTATTTTCTCCATGAAAATTATAATCATAATTATTGGGCAGAAAGGGTCCCATTAATTAACCTGGGGAAGTTTTTTTGTGAAAATGTATGTATGGTCAAAGATGGACCACACCTCAAATCGGGTCAAGTTATAATTGTTTACGTTGACTCTGCCATAATAAGATCTGCTAAGCCTTATTTGGCCACTCCCGAAGCAACTGTTCAAGGACATTACGGAAAAATCCTTTACGAAGGGGATACATTAGTTACATTTTTATATGAAAAATCGAGATCCGGCGATATAACGCAGGGTCTTCCAAAAGTGGAAAAAATGTTTGAGGTTCGTTCAATCGATTCAATATCGATAAACCTAGAAAAGAGAGTTGAAGGTTGGAACAAGTATATAACAAGAATTCTTGGAATTCCTTGGGGGTTCTTGGTTGGTGCTCAGCTAACTATAGTGCAAAGTCGTATCTCTTTGGTTAATAAGATCCAAAAGGTTTATCGATCCCAGGGGGTGCAGATACATAATAGGCATATAGAAATTATTGTACGTCAAATAACATCAAAAGTCTTAGTTTCAGAAGATGGAATGTCTAACGTTTTTTTACCCGGAGAACTAATTGGATTAGTGCGAGCGGAACGAATAGGACGCGCTTTGGAAGAAGCAATCAGTTACCGAGCCATATTATTGGGAATAACCAGAGCTTCTCTAAATACTCAAAGTTTCATATCCGAGGCGAGTTTTCAAGAAACGGCTCGCGTTTTAGCAAAAGCCGCTCTCTGCGGTCGTATCGATTGGTTGAACGGCCTGAAAGAAAATGTTGTTCTAAGTGGTATAATACCTGTTGGTACCGGATCAAAAGAATTAGTGCACTACTCAAAACAGCCTACGTGCGTTCCTTTGAAAAGCAAAAAGGAAAATTTATTTGAGGGAGAAATGAGAAATATTTTGTTCCTCCACCGAGATTTATTTGATTCAAAAATTGCGATAATCTATCAGAACAATCTTTTATTAGAATTTAAGGATTCCTAGGGATGGGGTCATCCTTATTAACTGTCGATCGGCAGTCCTGCGATTTGGTAAGCGTAATAAAGAAAAGATAATGAAGGAATAGAAAGAAATGAATCCCTTGGATCATATATCCAAGCCCGATTTTCGGGAACAGGGAAAGTTCCGTTGGAACAATTATTTATTTCAGGGTACCTCGCCCTTCTTTTTTTTTTTCAAAAAAAAGAGGCGAAGTTTTTTTTTGGGGGGGGGATGATAAGAAGATATTGGAACATTAATTTAGAAGAGCTGCTCGGAGCGGGAGTTCATTTTGGTCATGGTATTAGAAAATGGAATCCAAGAATGGCACCTTATATCTCTGCGGAGCATAAAGGTATTCATATTACAAATCTTACTAGAACCGCCCGTTTTTTATCTGAAGCTTGTGATTTAGTCTTTGATGCAGCAAGTAGGAGAAAACAATTTTTAATTGTTGGTACAAAAAAAAAAGCAGCTGCTTCAGTAGCCCGGGCTGCAATAAGGGCTCGCTGTCATTATGTTAATAAAAAATGGCTCGGCGGCATTTTAACGAATTGGTCCACTACAGAAACGAGACTTCAAAAGTTCAGGGATTTGAGGATAGAACAAAAGACGGGGAGACTCAACCGCCTTCCGAAAGGCGAGGCGGCTCGATTGAAGAGACAACTGTCTCACTTGAAAAGATATCTGGGCGGGATTAAATATATGACGGGGTTACCCGATATTGTAATAATCCTTGATCAACAAAAGGAATATACAGCTCTTCGAGAATGTATCACTTTGGGAATTCCAACGATTTCTTTAATTGATACAAACTCTGACCCCGATCTATCAGATCTTCCGATTCCAGCGAATGATGACGCTATAGCTTCAATTCGATTAATTCTTAACAAATTAGTATTTGCAATTTGTGAGGGTCGTTCTAGCTATATACAAAATTCCTGATTAATAATAAGATAAATCGAATTTTTAGTGAACTCCATAGATTTATGGAATTGGTTACTAGAATCATACAAAAGAGAGAAAAATAACTGGGGATATTAGGCAGTTTGTTGGTATCTAACATATACAAGATAAGTTAGCAAGTCTAAAAGCGGGTTGAATCCAAAAAATTTATTTTAAATTTTCAAGTTTTCTTTCTTTTAGAGGGCAATATGAATCTTCTATTATGTTCTATAAATACACTAAAAGGTTTCTATGATATAGCCGGTGTGGAAGTAGGGCAGCATTTCTATTGGAAAATAGCGGGTTTCCAAGTCCATGCCCAAGTACTTATTACGTCTTGGGTTGTAATTGCTATCTTATTGGGTTCGTCCGTTGTAGCTATTCGGAATCCACAAACCATTCCGACTGACGGTCAGAATTTCTTCGAATATGTCCTTGAATTCATTCGAGACGTTAGTAAAACTCAGATTGGAGAAGAATATGGTCCCTGGGTTCCCTTTATTGGAACTCTCTTTCTATTTATTTTTGTTTCTAATTGGTCCGGGGCACTTTTACCCTGGAAAATCATACAGTTACCTCGGGGGGAGTTAGCCGCACCCACGAATGATATAAATACTACCGTTGCGTTAGCTTTACTTACGTCAGTAGCATATTTTTATGCGGGCTTTAGCAAAAAAGGATTCGGTTATTTTGGTAAATACATACAACCAACTCCAATCCTTTTACCTATTAACATTTTAGAAGATTTCACAAAACCTTTATCACTTAGTTTTCGACTTTTCGGAAATATTTTAGCGGATGAATTAGTAGTTGTTGTTCTTGTTTCTTTAGTACCTTTAGTGGTTCCTATACCTGTGATGTTCCTTGGATTATTTACAAGCGGTATTCAAGCTCTTATTTTTGCAACTTTAGCCGCGGCTTATATAGGCGAATCCATGGAAGGACATCATTGACTAATTTTCAAAACAAAAGTTTTTTTCTAATAAAATTTCTGCTTTGCTCAAGATAATCCACTTAGTGAATAAAAATATAGACATAACGTGAATAAAAAAGGTTTCTATGCTTTATAGGAATATATAAGTGGAATATATAAGTCAAAAGGATTTCAATATTAAGGAGTTGAAAAAATAAAAGGAAAGAGATCTAAAAGATCTTTTTCCTAAGATTTGTTTCACTGATTTATAACCGCTTCCTCTGAAAATTCCTTTCTATTCTCTTGATTGGTTTGTTGATTTAATTACAATCTTAGAGGTCAGACTCTTAAAAAGAATTCGTTATTTCTTGAAGTGATGCGATTCCGAATTTTATAGAAGGGTTCCCATTTCAGTCGGTTTTAGTCAATGCAACGATTGACCAAACGAAAATATTAATAAATAATATTTTACATAAACCTAAATAAACCAAAACCTTCTAGTTCTATCCAATGAACCAGACTCTTGAATTAGATTGCTTGGATCCGGTGGAATAATGATAAATAAAAGGAAGATAAAAAGTTACAAAACATGAGATTCATAAAGAATCGGTTGTTTATTAGAATGGGATCAAAACTGTCTCTATGCAATCCAAATATATCTATCATTATAATGATAATGGCTAGAATACAACTTTCTTTTGTGTTTTGTGCATGTTTAGAGAAATCATTTTCGAACCTGGTGGAATCTAAAATAGGAATAGTTGGTTTAGATTCGAGAAGAAAGGCATGTATCTGGAATATTAGGTATTAATTACTTTTATATGAACTAAAAGATATATTGAATACAGTATATTATACTCCTTATTGAATTTTTAAATAAGGATTCCACTAACAGCCGTTTTTCGTTTTTAACTGTGAGTTAAAGATTCATATTAACTAAAATAACAAGATTCAATCAGGAAAAGGGGCAAAGAGTTCGGATTCAAAGAAGGGTTTGGAACAAAAAAGGTGTATGAATTCACAAAAACTTTATGGATACGAACTAAAAAAAATAGATAGTGAAGTAGTTCTGATGATTCAATGATATTATCACTTCAATTCGGAGTTCTTGCTTACTTCGGCTGGGTGAAAATCTTTTTGATGGAATAATTAAGTCAGAATTTATTGGTTGATTGTATCATTAACTATTTCTTTCTTTTGGTACGAGGAACTTATCATGAATCCATTGATTTCCGCCGCTTCCGTTATTGCCGCTGGATTGGCTGTTGGACTTGCTTCTATTGGACCGGGGGTTGGTCAAGGCACTGCTGCGGGACAAGCTGTAGAAGGTATCGCGAGACAACCCGAGGCGGAGGGAAAAATACGGGGTACTTTATTGCTTAGTTTGGCCTTTATGGAAGCTTTAACAATTTATGGACTGGTTGTAGCATTAGCCCTTTTATTTGCGAACCCTTTTGTTTAATCCTAGAAAAAGAGAAGGCAATTTTATTGCCTGTCTTTTTCACGAATTCTATGAAGAATTCATTCCTACCCTTTGTTTTATTTATAAAATAAGCTACACACGGGAAGAAATGCGCCGAAAATAATAAATTACTATACCAATTCACCCCCCCTCTTATACTTTTTAAAAGGGACTTCTTGACCCCCAAAAAGAAGAGAGTTAGTTATTTCGCAATTGACGCGGGGTTTGGTAACGAAGTCCACGCAGTATTCTTCTTAATTGGAAAAAAACCAATTTCGAATTTCTAAAAAAAAAAAAAAATTTTACTCTATTTAGAAATGGGTAAATTAAGAAAAAGAAAACAAGAGAAATAATCAACAAAAAGTGCCAAGATAGAAAAAATAGCAAGAAGATCGCATTTCAAAAATATAGAAAATATAGAGAAAATAAGAAAAAAATAGATAATTAGTCTATCTATAAGATCTATAAAAATAAGAGACGAGGAGATCATATGAAAAACGGAACCGAATCTTTCGTTTCCTTAGGCCACTGGCCCTTAGCCGGGAGTTTCGGGTTTAATACCGATATTTTAGCAACAAATCTAATAAATCTAAGCGTAGTCTTTGGTGTATTAATTTTTTTTGGAAAGGGAGTGTGTGCGAGTTGTTTTTTTCAAGAATAGGCCGGATTGAACCAGCTGTACTTTTTTCGTTTTAATTAGATTAATTAAGAAAGAAGGAGTGCATGATCCCGCGAATTACTTATAAAAAATTTAAGAACCGTAGCATTTCGCGATTCATTGGTAAATAGTCTTTGACTCTCTATCAACTACTAGCGTGGCACCATTTCATTAACATGGTTAAAGCTAAACCGTTTGAAATCCAGACACAGCAGGATGCTATACTCTTTCTACTTAATATATTAATTATATTAATATTAATTAATAAATGGGTTCAATAATTTCAAATTGTTTTCGGTATACAACACTCATGGTGAAAACGAAAAAGATTGGGACCCGTTTTGCGTTTCGAAAAAAAGGCATTTCCCCCATTCTTATCCAATGCTGAATCGATAACCTAGACATAAACAAAATTCTTTGGAGTTGAAAAAAAACAACTTTACTGACAACTGCTTGTTTGGTCAGAAGAGTCCTCGAAATATTTAGGTCTTCGATTAGTGATTTGGTTCAATATTTTTTTGATCTAGTTATTTTCGATTTGATTTATTATTACTATATTTTCGAATACTAATTCGAACTAGAGAAAAGAGGATAGGCTCGTTCCAGTCAAAAAAATATGGGAATTTCTCATAAGTAATTGAAAAAATTGAGCGTGAGAGCCAAATGAATCGAAAGGTTCATGTTTGGTTTGGGAAGGGGTTATGGGAGTTTTGTAATGAATGGAAAGATAATCTACTTTCATTAAGTGATTTATTAGATAATCGAAAACAGAGGATTGTGACTACTATTCGTAATTCGGAAGAATTACAGGGGGGGGCAATTGAGCAGCTCGAAAAAGCCCGTGCTCGCTTACGAAAAGTCGAAATGGAGGCGGATCAGTATCGAGCAAAGGGATACTCGGAGATAGAACAAGAAAGGGTGGATTTGATTCGTTCAACTTCTAAGACTTTGGAACAATTAGAAAATTACAAAAATGAAACCATTAATTTTGAACAACAAACAGCGATTACTCAAGTGCGACAACGGGTTCTCCAACGAGCCTTACAAGGAGCTTTAGGAACTCTGAATAGTTGTTTGACTGACGAGTTGCATTTACATACGGTTAGTGCTAATATTGCCATGTTCAGCGCGATGAAAGAAAAAATGGATTAGGCCCTTTCTTTGACTTTTCTTTTACTGTAGGCATTATTTTCAAAAAATTCAGAAAATACGCATGGTAACTATTCGAGCCGACGAGATTAGTAATATTATCCGTGAACGTATTCAAGAATATAAAAGCGAAGTCAAGATTGTAAATATCGGTAGCGTACTTCAAGTAGGTGATGGCATTGCTCGTATTTTTGGTCTTGATGACGTCATGTCAGGTGAATTAGTAGAATTTGAAGAGGGGACAATCGGTATTGCCTTGAATCTGGAAGCAAAGAATGTTGGTGTTGTATTAATGGGTG